CACGCTGGGAGGTACAGCTTTCCATGTGGGATCCCACTTAATTCCCTGACACAAGGGAGTGGTTAGCACACGAGGACAGTATCTGGGGAAGAGGGTCCTGGTAGTTGCGATTTTCTGCTCATTAGAGAGCAGCTTACCAAGACCATCTGGAGAAAAGCTATGCTCTTCACTATTGAACTACCCAGTCACTTGCCAAGCTTTGAAGCCTGACAAGACTAAGGTAAGACAATAGCGTTGAACAAGCGTGTCTACCTCATCACCTTCACCATCTTCTTTCTATGAAGAGAAGGGATGATCCTCAGATAACCTGAACCCGATAAGGACACCGGTACGGACTGCAAAGCCTTACCGCTGGTGGTTCCTGCATATGCTTGCTGAGGATAGAAACCACAGCTTGTTTAGATAAAATGCAGTGAACAACAAACCAGACTTACGGTTCAGCTCTACAACCCGCTTGGCGACTAGGTATGCTCTTACACAGAGCTGCTTGGTGAGACCGTCGGACACTACTAATGTGATCCTTTTAAAGATCACAATTAGTAGATTAAGGTTTTCCAAAACCTTATACCATTCGATGGTCGTTAGCAAAATAGCTAAGACACACCGAAACTCGCCTAAATGGCAGGGTGTTTCACCCACCATGGGTTGGTACCTTCTTCACCGTAGAAGGACTCCTTGTGTCAGGAGTGAGGTTAAACAGACCATATGTTGGGAGACAGACCTCGGAGAGATCCGACTCCCGCTACCGGCTGTTCGCCTCATGGACGCCGGACATCCAAAGACAATCCGACGCTAAGGGAGGTTAACCCCTGGCACCGTCGAGCCCAAAGCTCGATCGAACTATCAATTTCATAAGAGAAGAATTGGCAAGTCAAGTAGTACGCCTGGTGAACTGCCTTCCTTACCGCTCCGTGGGGCTTTACGAGGGCTAATTTGATCACTTCTCCTTTTAGGAAGTTCTCTCTCTCTTTCTCGACTTGCAACTTACTTTTCCTTTCTTGCCTTCCAACTTCAAGCCAAAGAGCCTATAAGCCGAATCCCTGTTATCAATAAGGCTTTGGGATGGATTATCCACTTCGCACACAATGCTAAAGGACATAACTTTGCTTCTTTGGAGCGAATGCCCGCTTCACCAATTGCTTGTGTTTAGTCACGCCGCGCCTAAGGATTGTTGTTGTTCTCCCGGTTCTAAAGCCAATCACACAGAGATGGGGGCAAAAGAGCAAGAAGTAGGACCTACAGTGGACCGGGTTTACCGAGTCTCACTAACTGCACTTAGCCTAGCATCACCCTCGATCTGCGCTTTCGTCCCTTGGCTGTCTCCTATTGGCCTGCTGGCTCACCTTAAGCTAAGAGGTCCTGCCCCAGCTATTGATCTTTGCCTTGGCTTGTCTGATTTCAAATACAACTATGTGGTCTATTGAGACTTCTAAAGAGACTTAGACTCGGTATATACCCTATTAGACTGAGACTAGCCAACTTAACCAATGGCTTAGAGGGCGAAGGACAAGAAAGGAAATTGGTCACTTACACAAGAACTAAAGTCTTTTCCTTCCAATTAGGACCTTCTTAGGTAATATTAAAGAATAAAGAGTCCTAAAAGAAAAAGGAGATCTTTTACCGGTTAAGGCTCACTTAGTTTAAGGTACCTAACCCCAGAATTGAAAGCAATCCAGCTTATGATTCATCCACTTTATAATTCGTGTAAAAGTTACTAATTAGACTTTATAATAGCGTTGTTAGTTACGCAGCTCTTGGAGATAGTTCCATAATTATTAAAGAATAAAGAGTCAAGGTAAAAGAAAATCCCGCTATCTTTAATTAAAAGAGCTCTCTTTTCCGACTAACGTGTTGGTAATTATACTTAGAAAATCCTCCAAAAACTCTGCAAACCATGCAGAGAAAGATCGGAACATCCCTTAAGGTAGGTCGTGCACGGCCTATTCCACAATCACCGCCCGGGAGAGACCATTGTGATGGCAATATGTTACCGGTTACCGCTCACTTCCATCCAATGATCCAATCCAATACAAATTGGGTCAAAGATTCCACTATCCTACATTTTATTTTGTCTTAGCCATTAGTTGGTAATATCCCCATCCCCAATAGTATAGTTGTAGTCCACACTATTGGAAGTGGAAGCGTCAGAAGCATGACGCACTTCAATCCAAACAAGCACATAAGGTCAAAGGAAAGAGGTGACAGTTATATGATAAGAATGACCCCGGTCTGCGGGTAAGAATGAGGATTTTTAAACTTCCGATAGGGAAGCAGAAAAACTAGAACATATATAATTTGAAACACGCATGGTATCAGCCCATTGACTGGTAATAAAGAAAACACCCTTTAGTCTGGGTGAGGCATTAGGATAAAAAATGAAAGGGCAAATGCAGGGGCAAACAAAGAGGTCTTTCTAAGATAGATACATCTTAGCCAGGCTGTCTACGAAGCTGTGCCTACCACCTACGATCAAATAAGACATAAGCAACTGCCCTCTATCGCCTTAACCCAGTAACGAGGTAAGCCTAGATAAACAAGAAGAGGAGGCCTAAAAGAGTAGCGAGGTTCAAGTTCAAAGAGTAAAGGAACAACTCCCGAAGGCGAAGGTTAGATTCAGCAAACGGAAGGGTAGGTTAGCTTTCACTTTCAGTGCCTTGCTTTATCTCAAAAAGAAAATTGCATCCTCTGATGAACCACCGATTGCTTGGTTGAGTTCTCCCACATAGCGTCAAGGAATCGAAGCAATCCTGAGATCGTATGGCATAGCGCAAAGTTGACATCTTCGTGATTCTAGGTCAGAAAATGCCCCTTTAGCCCCACTCTCTTTTTACATAGCCAACTAGTTGGTGTACTCTCCCTCGACGCTGACCCGATAGAAGTCAAGCCTTTTGTCTCAAAAAGAATGGTCTCGATCTTCTTCTTTTTTAGCATTATTGTAAACCATTTGATCCTAGTCGTCTTGCGTGGAAGGAGCCAGATGACAGAGAATCCATAGTCTGTTAATCTAATCCCAACGTCTTTGATCCTGACAAGCTTGGATAGGACTATATTATATATTAGATCTCTGTCTTTTGTTTGTTACACAACACTGAATTTGTTCTTCTGGCTATGATTCTTTCTATTATTATTTCTAACTTATTTATTGTCTGGCCTTTTTCAACCTCTTCTTCAGGTGGAGTATATGAATACGAACCTTGTTCAACTGTGCCCCTCTTCCTTCTAAAAAGCCCGTAAGCCCTCGAGGCAAGGCGAAAAGAAAGAGATAGAATAGACGGTTTTTCAGGCGTATAGAGAATGACACGATCATCTAGCCTTGGTCCTCTCATCATCTGATTCCCCAAGGGCGGAACTGAAGAACGCACTGTTTGGGCCTATCTTTTTGAGGCACGACCCCTCTTCTTTCTTTAGACTCTCGTTTTTTGTTTGGAGGATGTGGATTGAGCATTTTTTTTTAGTATTGTTTTTGCGCTTGTTAACCTTCTTCGTTTTGCCCTTCCGCTCCTCCATTTAACAAGCAATTTCATTTAGTGGTTGTTCGCTCCTGAACGAAGCTATTGGGACAGCGGCTTTGATAGCGCTTTCTCTATGAGAGAGATCATATCGTGGTATAGCTCCTATCCGTGCTTTGACAAATCCCTCTCTGGCGTCATATACTGGCTGACTGCACACTGCCTTCTGCCTGACTATGGCTTTTAGAAAGCAAGATCCCTCCGTTTATCACTCTATAGAAAGAACATCCCATACAGAGTCTTTCAACTAAGCTATTCGAGCCTTCACCTAAGCTCTCATCGATAGACCCCCTTTCTCCTGACCTTACTAATGTGAAATCATTCCCTCCCTAACAGCGAAAAGGCGCAAACAGTTAGTTTATTCGAAAACATCCGTGCCCGCAGAAGCAAAGGCGAAAAGACTAGCATCAGATTTGTCTACTTCTCTTCCTCAACCAACAGGTAATACCTCACAGCTCCTTCCCTGCTCTGCTCTTGCTGTCGTGTCGATAAAGGAAGATCCCATGCATCTATAAAATATCCGTTTCCAGATGATTGATTCTTTCGGATTCCTCCTTTAGAGTAAGGCATTAAGCCTATTTGACGGAGTGGCGGGGAAAGTCAAGCCTTACCTTACTGTTGCAAGTCTTTTCGTGTGCATGTCTGCTTTGTTGTTCTCAGATGCTACATAACGGCTCTTTAACGCATTCCCTAGCTGAATAACCGCTCTTAGTCCGCCTTTTATTTTAGGTTGTTGCGCCTTATCCGCCTCATTGAGGCAATTACCAGTCTTAGTTATAAGGAATGTGATCTTTGCCTTCTTATCCGGATCTATCTACACTGTCTCAGCTCGTGCAAAGCGGTAACTATCTGAAGGAAGGGTACGGAGTTTATCCTCGCACCGAACTCTAAGCGCTAGTTGAACCTTCTTCGGTCTCTTTCAGCGGGGAGGAACTTACTGATGAAACGATTTCCGAGTTTTGGATGCTTGCTATCTGCAGTGAAACAATTGAGAAGGATCTTAGCTCCCGGTGACCGGCTTTGCGGGACCGCCATATGGCCTGGTCCACTCTTGGCTAAGCTCTTTGGGCGGGACTTTCTCGATCACAGCTTCTCACTTCTCTCACTGACAGACTAGCAATTCAATCAATCACTCATCATATAGAATAACGATCGACAAGTCCAGAGTGTGCACCAACGAGAGTACGCTGGAAAGATTCCCCGAATAGCATTTATTTATATATGATAATAGTTAGAAGGTTTCCAATGGCTATCAGATAACAATGAGTGGACTGGCAAGCAAGCCTGTACTTCTTTCTTTTACAGGCATTGCTGGTCCTAGGTCTGGTTGGGTAAACAAGCTGAGGCATAGCGTTTTGACTATTTCCTTCCTTACTTGTCGGCGTAACGACTGCTAATGATTGAATACCTAGCTTATTGATGAAGATCGGCGTAGGCGAGCCAAATACCGAATGTGCTGGACTCACTAAAAGACTACGCGTTACCTACTATGCTGCCAAACAAAAAATTGAGTCAGTTTGCATGCTTGCAGACGCTGACTGAGATTGCTCACAAGCCTCTAGAATGAACTGATCATATTGATGATACGAAACTCATAACAGTAGGGCTGCAGACGGATAGATTGGATTTATAGAGTAGAGTAGGCATAAGGGACTACCGCTAGCGGCAGCAACTACTGAGGAGAGTAGGTCGCCCAGGATGAGACTAATCTGCTAGCACGGATCAGGCCTCTTAGTTAAGCTGACGTAACGGCTTCCGCTAAGATACTCCTCATTTCCAATAGCGAGGATATAAAAGTGAAGTGAAAGATAAAAGTAGCGATAAGATCTTTCTCCAATAGCCTGCCCCGAATGCCTTATCTGGCCCTCGATATGGCGAGCGTGGTGAATACTGTCTCGCAACTTACCCATCAACCTTGCCAATAGGTTCTTCGTAGAAGGGGTTGGTTAACTGCCTATAATAGAAGTATGAAACGGTAGGCTTCCTGCCTCTATCTATCCCGTGAGTGGAAAGGGGTACTATCAATAAAGTCACTCCTCATGGCTTCGATCTGACCTTCAGGGGGATTGGGTCGATCGGGGCTCTCGACTATTAGTGTCTAGTAGTCGATTCTTCGGAGTTCACATCCGAAGCTGCATTCGTCCAAGCCTGACCCTACCCTACCATCCGAACTTGTTGAATCAGCATCGTAATCAGCAGCTGGAATTGAATGAATCAGTGGTGGGTCTATTCCCGTGACTCGAATTCGCGGATTTCCTTTTTACTTGCGCCGGACGGGCAGACCTCTCAAGATCCGGTAAACAAGGTAGTCCCAGGTACGCTTGGGACTGGATTGAATCCTTTTATCCTATTCTTACAAGAAAGAAGGAAACCTAATGAATGCGGGGTTTCGGTTATTACACTTCTGTAGATAGGCAACCGAAAAGCCGCTCCATACTGCCGGTCCGAAGAAAGCGGGGAATGCAAAAACTCTCCCCTAATGACTAAAGAGAATCTTTCTGTCTGGAAACCCGCACGTAGGGAAGAATGTACGAGAACAATGACTTATTCAATGCCTGAAGTTGGAGAAGCTTTTAAAGACGCAGTAGACGCAACAAGATAAAGAGCTCTAGTCACAGCTAAAAGTCGAAGTGTAGGATGTTGAAGGAAGGAGTGGTAACTAAGAAAGCTGTGCCAAAGTCCCCTAGATAAGGAGCAAAAAGAGAAAGATGGCTCGCAGCGGGCTTGGCGAGAGAAACTTTCCAATAAAAGCAGTCTTATTATTGTATCGGCCTTGTAAGGAGGATTAGGGAGATCATAGCTAAATAAGTCGTAGGTGAAGAGAGATAGAAGGATCGGTGACGGATAAGAGTATGGAGGTCCCCTACGCTCGCTAATGAGTAGCCCATCCTCATCATTATAACCTTCCCTTTCCCATGGCATACATAATAGATATGGAGCTTTGGGTGGTGCATTAATAACTTCATGATCGAAGGAATAAGCTTTTCCACTTCATAAAACTCAAGGAAGGGCTAACGCGCCTTGGTGCATTTGAAATAACTACTCATACTTCCCCAGCCACCTTTACTTCGGTCGTAGGTTGAAAGCCTATTCCAGTCCGTAGCCCTTTTGTTTACCTTACTCAAGATCCCCGAATAGAATGAATGAGATATCCTTTTCTTTAAGAAGAACTGTTAGCAAGAAGACAATTTATCGGATCGGCGAATAGATTGTCGATCTTTAGCCAATAGCAGTAGGAGTAGCAGTCACTGGTCTTTCTTTAGCAGGGAAAGATCGAAAAAGGGAGCAACTCGTAGAGGAATTCGATCTTTTGGTTTATCCTATAATAGAATAGGCTCTTAGCCGGCTCGAGAATTCACTCTTTGTTGAGATAAGACAGTTGGGATGGAGCTTTCCCCCATAGCAAGAGGGGATTTGGCTCTTTGTTTGAAGGACAACTACTATTTCATCAACTGCTATTGAATCAGCAGAAGAAAGCATCAAAGCAGAGGAATAGCTATCTTTCACAAGCAATAGAGAGTCGATGGAATTGAGGACTTTCTTTCTCTACTGTTTAGTAAGAGATCGCTGCCATAAAGAGGGAGTGAGATTCGGCTTAAGTGAGTTCAGTGCCCCGAGAAAATGAGTTCGCTTCGACAGCGAGTTAGTTCAGTGACAAAGGGGTATTTTACAGGTTTGTAGACTTAACTTCCTGAAGAAACTTTCGGCTCATCTGCCTCTTGCTTTGTTTGCTTTGCCTTGTTTTTGCTAAATTAATCTCTTACCCGCCTTTCGCAGATCTAGCACTTACTCTATTACTCGAATACACCTCGCTCTGGTAGAACCCTATTTTGGCTCCGTTGGCTCTGCTTGCTTATCACTCTGTCTATTCTTTTGTCCGTCAAATAGCTCGTCTCCCCGCCTTCTCAGGTCCTTGTCTCTCGTCAACATAATACTCCTCCCGCTTCTGTGGTTCAGCCTCACTGGATCTCGGCAACAGCCGATTTCTCATGGGCCCTCTCTAAATTCCCTCTTCGTTTGTTTTGGGTCGCTCCATCACTCACTCTGCTATAAGAATTGAGTAAGCCGATCCCGACTTCTCATAGACTGGATTGTCAGAATCTGCTCGCAAACAAACTTGCTTCTTGCCCATGTACTCGTAAGGTATCCCTTAATCTCTAGCCTCCTATTGATCAGGAATAAAAACCTACAGATCGATTCTGCCCCCTTCTCTTTACATCGAATGGCATCGGCTTCCATCCCTGCCTTGGGAGTCACCCAGTCTTTGTCATTGGTTGGAATAAACAAACCGCAACAAGTACATTCCCCTTAACAACAAACCCCTAGCTTCATGGGACCGAGAAGGAGTCCTTTTCCGTCGTTGGTTTGTCTTTCTGTTGTCGGTAAGCGCTGGAGATTTTTATTTAGAGATACAATTTCTGTTCCAAAAAGTTTTTACAGGTTCGGGAATGATTACTCATACACTAGACGGAAGGGTATGAATACGGAATTAGGCGTGCTATTCTTAGTCCTGAGGGCTGGCTTATGAGGATTAGGACATTCGAGTTCCGCTTTCAAGGTGGCCCTATTTTCAGGGAAGACAAGAGTTCGTTCTGTTGTGCCTTCCTTTTTTTTTTTAGGGCTTTATAACGAGCAGGGGAAGGTAATGTTTATTGTTTTAGTTAGCCAGAAGTCCATAAGGACTAGTAATGACTATAGACCGAAGAAGTCTTCCGAGAGTTTCAAACGGAAGGATAGGTGTTGAAATAGGCCATACCATTTCCAGCGATTGGCGCTTTTTCTTCTCTTCGTGATTTTATTTCGATAGAAATTCTACTGAAAAGTGCCTGGGGAGGAGAGAAGGTGAAACTGCTCCACTGGGCCTTGAGCCTTAATGGCATTCTTGTGGCGAGATAGGGGCTTTTGGTTTCGCAGTGAGAGAGCAGGCCCCTGTCATGGCGAGTAAACCGTGGTTTGGTTGCTTTCGTGATAAGGGGGAGGGGAGTGGTGAGGCGGGCCCCTTCAATCTAGCCTACAATCCTTGGGCACTTCTCTTAGGAAATTTATAGAAAAAGGGACTCCTGATTCAATTGAAAGTGGTACTTTTTTTTGATTGAATTCAACCAAAGCAGGAACTTCTTCTCTGACATCAACTATTATAATATAATAAGAAATTCCTCCGTCAAAGCTATTATTCCATGCCATTCGAGGGACCTTTTCTTTCCTACGAGACATCAAAATGTGAGATTTGAGCTTTTTATCGGGATTTTTGCTTTCAAGTCAATGCAAAGAAAGGGACTCGTTCTTCGTCTGTCGTCAGTGAGCTATGTTCTTTGTTGAGATCGCTTGCCTACGCTATCGGGTGCAGTGAGTGCTCTGAATGATGAGTTACTTGTTCAGCGAAGCGGGTCGCCTGTCTCCTTGTTCGGACGTAGCTCTTGCACACTATTGCTAGTGGTCTATTCTTTGATAGATACTAACTCTTTGGTTGAATCGGACAGGGAGACTTCTATAAAGATCTTTCCACTCATTCATCATACTCAAAGTCGAAGTCACGGCATGGGGGGCTCGGAAAAATAACGAGAATCGGACGCTCAATCACAAATTAACATCTTCCTTCTCATCTCAGATGCGCGTCTTAGATTGTTAGGAATCGATTGAATCACAGGAAATCTCAGATGGACAGAAGGAGCTGCGAAATCAACAGGAAAGAGACGACGAGCCTATTCTATTATACGATACCACGCCTAGTGCTTTTGGAAATGGTCAATCAGTTTAAAGCGTCGAAGGCTTTGGATATTTGGAGAATTTCATTGCCTTGCTTTTCCCAGCTTGAAGTGAAGTTCCCAGCCTTTCCTTAGGTCAATCCCTTCTTGAACAACCCATTCAAACAGGGCATGAGATGGAGAGGTTATTCCCACAGCGGATGAAATAGCACCGCTTTCTGATATAAATATAAGACCAAGAGCTGATTCAATTGCAAACACTGGGTATGAAAAAGCGGCTAGTCTTGCTAAATCAATTGCTATTTGCAGTTCCTTCCTTGACTTCTGAAACTACTAGAAGCTATCCCAGCAGTCAATGGAACCTCCAACCCTTTCCAATCAGTACCGCCTGCCTTTATTTGATCGATTCCCTGCAAATTAGAAAGAATGCTTTCCCTCCAGGTCTTTCCCTCTTTCACTCCCGTTGATTTTCCCTCCGCTTTAAACGTCTTTTCCCGGTCTGAGAAAGGCAAGCAAGCGGGAGTTCAATCAATCTTGAAAGTCCCAAATTCAAGAAGCAGTTTCCGTAGGGCAAAGTCCCGAGTGCAATCGTTGCTCCAGGGATCTATCAATAGTTGTCAGATAGCCATGATCTAGATCTCTAGTCGTTTTTTCACTTTCCTTGCCTGGCCTGCCGGAAACCGGTCTCCAAGGCGGGAAAAAGCTACTAAAAAAGGAAGAAGGTGAGACAGCAGGGTGTTGAGCAAAGATGCCAGAGGAATGAATGGCAGGGTATCTAGCCGTTGGAAGCTAGTCATCACAAGGGTTAAGAGACAACATGACAGTGGCAGGGGAAAGAGCGGGGAGAGAGCTGGCTTAGGAGATAAGCAAGGGAAGCGATACTGATTCGAAAGGTCAAGCCAAGCAAAGATTCGATTGCCGGTCTTTAATGCAATAGGTCGGCAGGCAACCAAAGGAAAGATTCGACAGGGATTTGAGCTTGCTTTTCAGATTCTACAGGCAAGCGGGAAGGCTTAGGAGCTTTACAGTAGATAACCATTTCTCGTTAGAAGAAAGATTCCGCCGACCACTATACATGTGATTGGACTAGTTCATTTCGTTTATAAAGAACTAAGACTGTCCGGAATCGGGTTAGAACACTAATGGCAGTCTACTTGGACCTAGATACAAGTTGATGGATTAGTTCTTTTTTCTTTTAATGTAGCCTTTACTTAAGCGTTCTTTCACCTCAGGCAATGAATACTAATTCCAATTCCATTGCTTCGTAGACAGGGTTTGTGTGAAATGAGCAGCTTTTCCGGGTCAATTACCTCTTTTATAGAAACCTCTTTTTCTCACATAAAGATAAAAAAAAATATAGAAGGAAAGAGAGCGCATTGTCTAGCAAGCTAAAGCTAATCAAGTTCGTTGCCTCACGTCACCCTCCCCTTTCGGGAGAAGTAAAGGGTAGGGATGACAGGATCATAGCTATATGGAGTTTTTTATTCGGAAAGATTATCCATAAGGTTTAGGACTCTGCAATACCTGCTTGTGATCCAACAAAGTAGTAAAAGAGTTTTTGTATCTTAGGAAAAGCTCTTAGATCTCTTGTTCGTGTTTTGATGTTTTGAACTGTGTATATGTCCTAATGAGACTGAAAAGCTTCGTTACCGTTGTAAATTATTCACTTAATCACGCATCATTTTCGAGAAGATCATAACAGACGTTTTAATCTGTTCTGTTCTTGAATCCCCATCTTTCATTCCAACTCTATTTTCTTGTGTGCGATCCTTAGGATCCTTCTTTCAGGTTTGGAACCTTGACGCGGAATACTACGTCGAACTTCAAACTGAAGACGAACCCAAGAAGCTCAATGGGCTAGTTTCAAGTTCGATCAGACACGAAATCTGGTATAGCCACCAGCCTAGATAGAACGGACGGGGGAAGAAAAACTAGGAACGAGCCACGGTTGTCAAAGGCCCTCTCAATAAAGCAATTTTGTCATTGAATCGAGGGAGGGAAGACTCCTTCGGTAGGTGCCCCCGAGTCTTATCAGGTATGGGATCTTATGGCTTAATCTCTGATTGCGCGGGATTCCTCTTTGTTTGGTACCCTCAGGCCCTGAACCAGGGGTTTTTGTCAACATGATAGATTTTTATTACGATTATCAACTCAAAACATATTGGTAATTTCACTTTTTCTCCCTTACTTGCTTAGTCTTCGATTCTTTCTTCTATTGTCCTCTAGGAGCGTAGGCAACCGGGGACCGGCTTCGCGGGCCCATTTCGGACCACTCTTGGCTAAGCTCTATTGGGCGGAGCTTTCTAGCTCGACTAAAGGACGATAGAACAAACCATCAAAGACGAAAGAAACGATAGGCAGGGACTCGAACCCTGCGCATGTGAGACCTATCTCTCTATCTCCATCTATCTCTTCCGCAGACAGGAGTTCCACTACTAGATTAGATGCATCTTCTACTATATTCATTCTACTCTACGATAAATCATGATATCACTTTCACTCCGCGGTTCTTCCTTTTTGATTGAACGTAGGACTGGAACTCCCCTGCCTGAAACTGCCATACTGAACACTTATTGAATGATTGAACTCTTGCCTTTGAAAAGACTGCCCTACGGTTTTATCTGGTAAGAATTGCTCAATACCCTCTTCTAGGGAGTAGAGCCTTTCACCTCCAACTGCAAAAGAAAAGAGAATCAGTATCGGTTGATTCCTACGTATACTATTGATCATAGCGGGATTATCAGACTACTATCAGGTATCGGACTAGCTTGAAGCTATATTCCTACTTGATGCTATCTTCCCCTACCCTACCTTGGTCTCTTCCCTGTAGCTCGAATCCCAACTCCTAACAGAGTAGCTCTTTTCCCACTTCAAGCATGATTGAAGGCTAAAGTGAAAGCTAGAACTCTAAAGCGAGAGACTATAAGAGTAAAAAGGCCTTCGACTCAAATAAAAATAGTCATAAAGCTCGTTCTTTCACTCATAAAAGATGATGGATAAGCAGTCGTCCCTTATGTTAAGTAGACAAAACAGGCATTTCCAGAGGTCTTTGAAAACATGTTCTTATTTTTTCGTATGCGCAGATTAAGGCCCACGTAGAGTAGTTGTATGATCGCACGGCGTCCCTCAAACGGTAGAAGCTTTGTTACTCCCCTTTTATGTAAGGGGAGAACTATAGAGGGGAGGAAAGAGAATATAAGTTCGTTTACTGCACCCCGGTCTGCATCTTCAGGATTTTCTTAACCAAGAGCTAGCTTATGGATCAGATATCGATATTGGAAGATCA